TAAGTTATTTCATTTTAATTCAACATAACATAAAGGGAATCACGCTCTGTAGGATTTGAACCTACGACATCGGGTTTTGGAGACCCGCGTTCTACCGAACTGAACTAAGAGCGCTTTCTTATATCCTATAAGAGTAGATACGATTGTAAAGTGTAAATAAAAGGATTTTTTTACCCCCGAGGTTCTTGCGTACATGTACATATAGTATGTACGCACGAAAAATTATGTCCAAAATTTCCTGATCTTACTCAATGAATCCCTCGTAACTTTCCATAGGAGAAAGAATAGGTAGGGATGACAGGATTTGAACCTGTGACATTTTGTACCCAAAACAAACGCGCTACCAAGCTGCGCTACATCCCTTTTAAAAATTGTTGTACAGTGTCATTGTATAAAATCCATGTCTTGTTTTCCACATCCTTCTTCTTTTTTGCTCTACCTACTACCTATCTAGATAGGTAGAGAATGTTCTTGTCATTTTTTTTAGGGAGCGGCAAAATTGAATCTGCTGGATCATTGTACATATGCATTTTAGTTAGTAATTCCTAATTAGAATTTTCTTATTTCATTTCAAGCAAAAACAAATGATCTTGAACTAAAATATCGGGTTATCTATGATCTATGTATTAAAATATCGAACTAGGACTATATATGTATTACAATATACAATACAAATAAAGATTGAAAAGAAATAAGAAAAAATAGAAAATAAAAGAAGAAGGAGGATTTTCAATGCGAGATATAAAAACATATCTCTCAACGGCACCTGTGCTAACCACTCTATGGTTTGGGTCTTTAGCAGGTCTATTGATAGAAATTAATCGTTTATTTCCGGATGCCTTGTCATTCCCCTTTTTTTCATCCTGATTGAATTCTCGTATTGATCTGTGAAGAAATGAAGAAGATTTGAGATACAATTCGACGTAACATGGTTCCAATTTCTTTTTCCTATCCTAAAAAAAAAAAGAAAGAGAAAGAGTGTATTGAACCTAATTCAAAATACAGTGAATCTACGATAGAATTTGGGGGAAAAGAAACGGAAATGTGGGTCCAGTCTAGGGGCGACGAAATTTTAGCATAGAAAGAAGAAAATACTGAGATTAGGATAGGAATAATTCATAGTTAGAAAAAATTGTATTAATTAATTATTACGATATTCTTAATATTCTTCTATTAATGAATATGACTCTTTTTATTTATAGTTATAGTAATTAATAGTAATTCTATTTTCTATTTTAGATTATAGTATTCCGAAGTCATTCGAATTCTAATAATTCGAAAAATAAAATATTTACAAATTCCATTTCTAGTTAGTAACTTTTCTTAATATAGTCTAGATATAGAATATAGATTTTTTTTTATTTTTCTTTGGTTCGGATCAAAAAGAAAACGAAGAGGGTTCTAAAGTGAAGTCGATCCAAAATGAAAAGGAGGTTCATGGCCAAAGGTAAAGATATCAGAATTATAGTGATTTTGGAATGTACCTGTTGTGTTCGAAAGGGTGTCAATAAAGAATCGCCGGGCATTTCTAGATATATTACTCAAAAGAATCGACACAATACACCCAATCGACTAGAATTTAGAAAATTTTGTCGCTATTGTCAAAAGTATACGATTCATGGGGAAATAAAGAAATAGGTGGAACGGAATGCGTGTGTGATTTTTCCAAGTAGTGGAAAGAGTAAGAACTTTACATCTTAACATATCTTAACATATATAATACAAACCAAATCCTATTTTGGTCGAATCTTAAATGAATAAAAGAATCTAGAAAATAGAATTCTATTTTCTAGATTCTTTTATATAGAAGGAATAAACAAACAAGGAATAAGCAAACCATGGATAAATCCAAACAACCTTTTCATAAATCCAAGCGATCTTTTCGTAGGCGTTTACCCCCAATTGGATCGGGGGATCGAATCGATTATAGAAACATGAGTTTAATTAGTCGATTTCTTAGTGAACAAGGAAAAATTTTATCTAGACGGACGAATAGGTTGACCTTGAAACAACAACGATTAATTACTATTGCTATAAAACAAGCTCGTATTTTATCTTTGTTACCTTTTCGTAATAATGAGAAACAATTGGAGAGAGTGGAGTCGATCCCTAGAACTACTGGTCCTAGAACCAAAAATAAATAGATATACTCCTCAAAACTCCAATCGGAACTCAAGCTCATATTAATGTTTTGCTCGAAAAAACTAGAATCCATATTTGATTCTTGTATTATAAAAAAGGAAAAATGGGGAAGAAATCTTTTTTTCTTGAAAGATGTTCGTTTATTCCTAATACTCAAATCTTAATTTCTTTTTATTCTATCTTCCCGGAGTCCTTTCTCCGGGAAATCCTGTTTCAATCATTCTTGTTTCCTGTATAATAGATTCTATTAAGATTCTTTTATTCCTTTATTTGATATTTGATTTGTATTTTTTTTTTATTTTTGATTGATGATTCTATTTGAAATAATATCAAAACAATTCTTATTTGATAGGGCTATTTGCGCAAGTATTTTACGATTCAGAAGCAATTGTCTCTTGTACAGATTGTGGATGAATAGGCTATAACTATAGAATAGCCTATCCTCACGAGTTACCGCATTTATCCGAGTGATCCACAAACGACGAAAATCTCTCTTTTTCTTGCTCCTATCTCGATGAGAGGAAACCAAAGCTCTCATTCTTTGTTGAGTAGTCGTTCGAGTCAGTCTTGAATGAGCCCCTATAAAGGTTGATGCAAATAAACAAATCTTTTTTCGACGTCTCCGAGCTGTATATCCTCGTTTAACTCTGGTCATTGAATCAAATGAAACTTTCTTGAATAACTAATTGATTTCTCTTCTTTCAGTCATCCTTTTCTTCCGGTCGATTAATAACAAAACGGATTCTTCCTATATATAAAATATAAATTACAATGGCTTTTGCGACTATGACCTTCCCGACCACGATTTTTTCTTTCTTCAAGGTATCTCGCCTGGAAATAAGAAATTCGACTGCTACTAAATAAAAAAGAATAGTGGGTTTCCTCGTTTCTATGGCAACTTCTGAAACGGTGAGGTCCTCTCTATACACCGGAGCCTCTTCTTTCATTTCATCGAATTTTATTGCGAACTTGTATAGTTCACACTCTTTGGCTCTACCCATCCATTGTTCAATTAGAATTCTTTTTTCAATTAGAATTAGAAATCTAATTAGAAATTAATAGCCCTTTTTACAAAAAAGCTATCCATACAGTGACGGCATTTCATTCTGAAAGTTGGCTAGGTAGCTGACCCTGTTAGTCCGTTTTTTAAAGAAAAGGAATAGGAGCATAACCTTTTTCCTCCGCTTAATGGATAACTATTTGTTACCAATGGAGAATTCCTTCTCATCTCAAACGGAGTGATTGGATTTGCACCAATAGAAACCATAAATTCATAACATAATTAGGTAGATGATAGATCTTCATTTTTAGATACTAGTAAATTAAATGGCCGTCTTCCACTCTATCTATCCTAATTCATTGGTAGTGGCCGTTGATACTGTTTGCATTTCTTCAAACTCATGATCTGAACTTAACGAGTCGCACATACACCCTAGTACATGTTCCTCGACGCTGAGGACATCCTCGAAGAGCGGGAGATTTCGTGACATTTCTTATTGGCTGTCTTGCGTTTCTAATAAGTTGTTTAATGGTTGGCATGGCGTGTCTAGAGAATCTCATTCTAGATAGAATAGAGCGGGTTGGCTTAGATCGATCTTAACCTGATGGTTGATGATTATGAATGATTTCTATTCACACGGAAAATTTGAATTTTTAAACGGAATTCGTATATTTATATGGAATCCCTAGTCTTTTCATTTTCGACCGCTACAAGATCAACGATGCCATGAGCTTGGGCTTCTGTTGCTGACATAAAAACATCCCTTTCCATATCTTCGGATATAACCCATAAAGGGTTGCCCGTTCTTTGTACATAAACTTTTGTGAGAGTTTCGCGAAGCTTCAATAGTTCTTCTGCTTCCAGGATAAATTCCCCTGCTTGTGCCTCGTAAAAAGAACTAGCCGGTTGGTGAATCATAACCCTGATGATATTGATATAACATCATGAATGGTTCTTATATCTATATATCGCACGATTGGGTTAAAGTAAGGGGGAATCAAAATAACAAACAATAAAAAATAGAATGAAACAACCGTACGGGCATCTTTTGTACATTGCATACGGCTCTGTAATGGAATTTCTTTTTTCGATAGAATTTCTTCTATCGAAAAGAAGAAAAAGAACCCATCCGATCCAAATCGTTAAATGATCCATTTACCATCCTTCCTTTCGTAGTAGTAAAAAAGATACTATGATGGTTCTGTTGCTTTATATGTTTATTTATTTATCTCGTCTGTGGTTTAGCAATCCCAAAGTTTCTTTTTGATATGATCCAATAAGGAGAAAATGATTTTTTCCATTTTTTTGACTCTTTCTCTCATAACATAAAAATAAGAAAGAGACTTCTGGTGTGGAAGAATGATGGTTTGTGACGCTGAAATTGACTCTTGCTTGACACATAAAATCAACTTGGGAATAACCCTTCTTTCATACTACTATCTCGATACAAAATCTCATGTTAGAAAAAAAACAATAATGGTTTGTTAATATCGAACTCGAAGTGCCATGCTATTATTACTTATTCTTTATTTGATTCCTATTCGATACAGCGAAGGCATAGTATTCTTTTTTTTCTCAAATAAAAAAACTCATTGGCGCCAAGCGTGAGGGAATGCTAGACGTTTGGTAATTTCTCCTCCGACCAGAATGAAAGATCCCATTGAAGCGGCTAATCCCATACATATTGTATGTACATCCGGTGACACAAATTGCATAGTATCATAAATGGCTATTCCTGGTATTACCCATCCGCCTGGAGAATTTATAAACAAATAAAGATCTCTAGTATCATCTTCTATGCTGAGATATACCATGAGACCAACAAGTTGATTCGAGATCTCGCTATCAACCTCTTGGC